AGGGTTTCGTTGATATTCCCAAATTTGGAATCTATTTATTTTATTTCGGATGAGCCGGGCCGATAAAATGAACAAAAAAAAGAGTTCTGCAACATGAACTTTGTACCGCGTACATTGCTTATCTTATATGGGCTCTAGAGGGTCGCGCAGGGGAGTGAAGAAATAGAATATGAAATCAAAAAAGAGAGGTCGGATTACTTTTTTGATTTTTTATACTGTATTTGATTTGGAATGAATCTTGTATATTCCCATGGTTCTATCCCCATAGACTTAAAAATGGTAAACCGACTAAAAAGCTTAACTTCCAAAAGGGTATATTTTTAGATACACAAACGATAAGTATGTATCATGTCATGATCCCGACTAGTAACGGATATGTATACCGGCCCGTGTCGATGAATTGATAGCAGTATCCATAACCCCATGCCAGGAACCAGATTTGAACTGGTGACACGAGGATTTTCAGTCCTCTGCTCTACCAACTGAGCTATCCCGACCCCTTCCGCCAACCCCATACAGAGGGCTGGGGTATGTGGTAGTCAATTAAATAGATTCCAAAAAGCATTACAAAGCCTTACCCCAGCCCTGGAATTTCTTAGTATTGTATAGTCAAAAAGAATACTTTGTAAATGTGCAGTTTAACTCAAAATAATTATACGGACCGTGAATGAGTCAAATAGGGATTCCTTTCTCATGGATGTTGATTTGCACAGATATCACAAGGCTTGTGATAAGAGAGAAAGGGTTCTCTCACGATCCATTTGTGAAAGAGTAGAATGGCTGAGAAACATAACTAATGTGGAACCGCGGAAAAAGGGATAAGATAAAAAAAAAATAAAAAGTTCAATTATAATTATAATATAGTAGAGTTAGGGGGGTCAAGCGAACTTTTTATTGGGGATAGAGGGACTTGAACCCTCACGATTTCAAAAGTCGACGGATTTTCCTCTTACTATAAATTTCATTTTTGCCGGTATTGCTATTGACATGTATAATGGGACTCTATCTTTATTCTCGTCCAATTAGTTAGTTCTTTAAAAGAAAGATCTATCAGACTATGGAGTGACTGATTTGATCAGTGAGTATTCGATTCTTGCTTAAACTTGGAGTCGATTCACAAGAATTCTTCCATTTTGCATATAACATATATAGAAAATAAAAAAGAAAGATTCGGATTAATCTTTGGTATTTTATTACGTATATGTACGTATATGGGTTCATCCTTTCTGGAGTTTTAAAACTAGAAGGATTCATTCCTCGATCAAAGCAGTCAACTCTATTCGTTAGAACAGCTTCCATTGAGTCTCTGCACCTATCCTTTTCTTTTTGTATTCTTGCTTTTTGAACCCCCTTTTTGTTTTCTGAAACCAGGATTTGGCTCAGGATTGCCCATTTTTACTTCCAGGGTTTCTCTGAATTTGAAAGTTATCACTTAGTATGTTTCCATAATTAAGGCTCAACCCAATCAAGTCCGTAGCGTCTACCAATTTCGCCATATCCCCTCTCTCTTTTTTTGTTTTGAGACTAGAATCTCGTTGGGATCCCTTCTTTTGTTTTTTGTTCATTTATTTTCGATCCGTTTCCGTTTAATAGCTATAAGATACGCATTCCTAAAAAGTGTCTAGGACCCCTCCTATTTGTTTGATTTTTTGATTTCCTGCCTATTTTCTTTCCTATATCTATATCATAGGACCCATATTTGTATTTAGTCCAATCAAAAGGATTCTATCATTGATGTATCCGCAATTCTATATGGATGGATATATACCACATATATATACCTTTCTCACTCGAATTTTTACGTTGGGATTTGGAATACTCGAAGGATCCATTCTTTTTTTTTCGCCTTATCCCCTACCTTTCCGAATGAAACCAGAGGAATTAGATATAATCTGGATCCTTAATCTTTTCCTTAGGCTTATCTTTTCCTTAGGGCCACCCCGGTATAATCGAGTTAATCCACTAGAATATACATTCGAATCTATTTATATCGTATATTTATTATAATAAAAATATTGAAATTGAAAATTATATACCAATACCATCCATATTTATATATTCTATATATTTTTATATATTTCATTTATTATCTTTTCATTTTTTATCTACTATATTTATCTACTATAACTATATAATTACTATAACTATATAATTACTATAACTATATAATAATATGTTACGTATTACTATACACAATAGTATTCGTATCCATATATTAATAATATGTAATATGCAATAGTTAAGACTAAGCTAAAATTCTAGTAGTTTACTAAAACGAAAGTCCTATGCACTGCCTAATTTCTTTTATGTGAGCCCGCTTAGCTCAGAGGTTAGAGCATCGCATTTGTAATGCGATGGTCATCGGTTCGATTCCGATAGCCGGCTTTTCTCTCTTTGTTCTTTTTTTTTTTGTTTTTTACATAATATATTAATATAATTATATTAATATATTATTATATAATTATAGTCTCCTTGAAATCAAGGAATATTGAAAAGACTTCTTCCCCCTTCTCCAAGGATCGCTGTTATGGCTTAAGAGCTTCCAACTATGAATAAAAAATGGATTGGAGCAATTAGATCTCTAACGAACAAATCAAAAAAGTATACCGAATAATCTATACAAATAAAAAAAGAGTCTGAATATTGTATTGATACAATTCATCTCATTCTTCTTTGTAATACAGTACTAGTACTACAGTAGATTTCGCTTCGTTTATCATTTAGTTCAGTCTTAATTTAGGTTTATTCTGTAAAATCTTTTTTACATAAAATAAAATAAGGAGTCTTTATGTCTCGTTACCGAGGGCCTCGTTTCAAAAAAATACGCCGTCTGGGTGTTTTACCAGGACTAACTAGTAAAAGGCCGATACCCGGAAGTGATCTCAGAAACCAACCGCGCTCCGGGAAAAGCTCTCAATATCGTATTCGTCTAGAAGAAAAACAAAAACTGCGGTTTCATTATGGTTTGACAGAGAGACAATTACTTAAATACGTTCATATCGCTGGAAAAGCCAAAGGACCAACGGGTCAGGTTTTACTACAATTACTTGAAATGCGTTTAGATAACATACTTTTTCGATTAGGTATGGCTTCGACCATTCCTGGAGCCCGACAATTAGTTAATCATAGGCATATTTTAGTTAATGGTCGTATAGTAGATATACCAAGTTATCGATGCAAACCTCGAGATATTATTACTACAAGGGATGAACAAAAATCTAGGGCTCTGATTCAAAATTATTTTGATTCATCCCCCCACAAGGAACTGCCACAACATTTAACCCTTCACTCATCCCAATATAAAGGATCAGTCAATCAAATAATAGATAGTAAGTGGGTCGGTTTGAAAATAAATGAGTTGCGAGTCGTAGAATATTATTCCCGCCAAACTTGAACCTACCTAAAATAAGAAAAAAACACGGGTTCAGAAAATTGAGCCCCCCTTTTGGCGAAGTAAATCGACCTAAGGTAAAGTAAAGAAAGGGGGCTTGCTCTGGATTTTTCTACCATTCTTGTATCAAAAATGGATCGAGGGAATATTTTCATGCTTTGGTGACTCTTTCCAATATTTTATGTACCGCCGCAAGTATAGAATATACAAGTTATAACTATTGGAATAGAATAATGGTATCTATTGTTCTTATTTGATTTGATACGTTGCAGTCAGTAATGTTCGTAAATTGGGTGAAGGTGCGGAAAGAGAGGGATTCGAACCCTCGGTAAACAAAAGCCTACATAGCAGTTCCAATGCTACGCCTTGAACCACTCGGCCATCTCTCCTACAGAATCTTATGATTATGACCCAGAAACCGAGTGAATAGCGAGCCATTCGGAGTATTGCAGTATAGGCATGCCCGATTCATTATAAAAATGATAATATAGAAATGAAATAGAGAATATAAAAAATAGAACACTTTTTTTCATCAAAGAAAGATTTTCCTCCGGGGGGATAAAAAAATGGATTTCTTCTTCTGAAAAGCCATTCAAAACAAACATGAATAGGAATAGATATATTTGTCAAGAAGTCGTTTTTTTCTGATATTTCTACCGGATTAAACCAATGAATTTGAATTGTAATGAATCGGAATCCGCGGATGAATTCCTATTTTAGACTATGAAATTCGATCCTGGTTATATTTATATACAATACAACGGTTTCTCAACAACAACTCCTTACCGCATGGATCTATTACAAATTCCGGAATCATACCGGGGGTTTTTGAATTTCGATTGTTATAGTTTATACGCGCTATGATCACAAAGTGGATGGTTATTCTTTTTTTATGTTATTTCGTACTGTACAATTCCTTATTTTGTGGGATTCTTTTCCCGCGAAAGGTAATGCGAAGAATTATCGAGTGGAGCGTTAACTATGCCTAGATCGCGGATAAATGGAAATTTTATTGATAAGACCTTTTCAATTGTAGCCAATATTTTATTACGAATAATTCCGACAACTTCCGGAGAAAAAGAGGCATTTACCTATTACAGAGATGGTGCGCTTTGCTTTTTTTCTTTCGTGATCGTTCTCAGTCTTACGATAAAGGCACAGGATTCGGGATAGAAAGAAAAAAGATTATTGAAATAACCTACGCTTGTTGAAGGTGAAGTTTTCATCAATATAGAACAATTCCTTCTGTCGTGTATCCTCGGTTGATGCAGCCTCAGACGCTTCCATTTTCGATTCGAGTTTTAAGCGAAAGGTTACACCTATGGGTTCTTCTGTATTACAGTCCCATTCCACTAGTACCAATAGGCAGCATAGGGGAAGAAGCACTACCCTTCGGAATCAACAACACGAAAACTTTGTTATAAATGACCCCCTTTCCTTATCGGGATCGGGACTACCCAGAGTGGTTGGGACAACAAACATCCATCTCGTTCGTACTTTGGATACCCGTATAACCATCGAAGAGCGTTGAAGTGACTAATTCCTGGAAATAGGGGTCGTTGAGGACAAAGAAATTGTTGGAGTTCCCTTTTCTATATAGCACCAACGC